CCGGGAGGCTTCATGAAGTGCTTCTTTAGGAGTTAAACTTCCATTTGTCCATATTTCGAGAAATAGTATCTCTTTGTTACCATTTTCATAAGAATGAATACTATGATTCGCATTTCGAACAGGCATGAATACAGGATCTATAGGATAACTTCCATCTTGAAAGGTATTTGGCGCTTTTATAAGATATCCACGATTCTTCTCTATTTGTAATCCAATAACCAACTCAATGGGTTCCGTCAAACTAGCTATATGCTGTGTATTATCGACGATTTCTACATAAGGCGGTAATATTATATCTTGAGCAGTTACATATCCAGGGCCCCTGACACAAATAGACGCCTCACAAGTTCCATAGAGATTACTTCTCAATACGATTTCTTTCAAATTCATTAAAATTTCATGTACTGATTCTTGAATACCCATTATCGTAGAATATTCGTGTGATATTTTCTCAGATTTTGCGCGTGTGATACATGTTCCTTCGATTTCTCCAAGCAAAGCTCTTCGCATCGCAATGCCTATTGTGTCTGCTTGACCTTTCATAAGCGGAGACAGAATAAAGCGCCCATAAAAAAGACGCTTACTGTCTGCTGCTGATTCAACACACTTCCACTGTAGTGTCCGAGTAGATACTGTTATTTTCTCTCGAACCATAATAATATTATTTGATCAGATCGTTGAATCATTTATTTCTCTTGTTTCTCTTGCTATTGAAATACCTTCAATTTTTATTTCTACACACGTCTTTTTTTCGGGGGTCTACAGCCATTATGTGGCATAGGGGTTACATCCCGTACGAAAGTTAATAGTATACCACTTCTGCGAATAGCTCGTAATGCTGCGTCTCTTCCGAGACCGGGACCTTTAATCATGACTTCTGCTCGTTGCATACCTTGATCTACTACTGCACGAATAGCATTTGCCGCTGCGGTTTGAGCAGCAAATGGCGTCCCTCTTCTTGTACCTCGGAAGCCACAAGTACCGGCAGAGGACCAAGAAACCACTCGCCCCCGTACATCTGTAACAGTCACAATGGTATTATTGAAACTTGCTTGAATATGAATAACCCCCTTTGGTATTTTACGTGTACTCTTACGTGAACCAATACGTCCACGTGAACCCTTTTTCGGTATAGCTTTTGCCATATTTTATCATCTCATAAATTTGAGTCAGAGATATATGGATATATCCATTTCATGTCAAAACAGATCCCCCTTCTTATTTGTATATCGGGTCTTTGAGTCTGATTATCCTTGTCTTTGTTTATGTCTTGGGTTGGAACAAATTACTATAATTCGTCCCCGACGACGGATTAGTCGACATTTTTCACAAATTTTACGAACAGAAGCTCTTATTTTCATATTTGCCACTCCTTACTTTAATTTTGAATCCACTTCTTCGAAGAAAAGAAGTTTCTTGAAATTTTCGATTTTGAATCGTATTCCTACGAACGAACTAGTGACGTTGAAAAAACACCTAATCTTTCGAATCTTTATTGCGGAGTCGATAAATTATACGACCTCTGCTTGAATCATAACGACTTACTTCAATTTTGACTCTATCTCCTGGCAGTATCCGTATAAAACTACGTCGGATCTTTCCTGAAACATAACCTAGAATCAGATCTTCATTATCTAAACGAACCCGGAACATACCGTTGGGAAGCGATTCAGTAATTAAACCTTCATGAATCCATTTTTGTTCTTTCATTCCAGGTAAAACCCCCTTGAAGTATCAACTTGTGGAGGAAGAACCCTATTAGACAACCCACCTCTTCTCTTTTCTTTTTCACAAATAAGAAGTTTCATATTCAATTCGGATATTAGAAAGATTACCATATATAACACAAAATTTCTCCGCCTATTCTTTCTAGTCGAGCCTCTCGGTCTGTCATTATACCGCGAGAGGTAGAAAGAATTACAACCCCCATCCCACCTAAAATTCTAGGAATTCTTTGATAGTTAGAATAGATTCGTAGACCCGGCCGACTGATTCGTTTTAAATTTAAAAGATTTCTATAAGTCCTTTTCCTATTCCTTTTATGTCGTAGAGTTAAAACCAAAAAATATTTGTTGTTTTCTCGATGTTTTCTCACGTTTTCGATAAAACCCTCTCGTAAAAGTATTTTAACAATACTTTGGCTGATATTAGTCGATGCTACTCGAACCACGCTTTTTCTATACATATCGGCATTTCGTATAGAGGTTATTATGTCAGCAATAGTATCACTACCCATGATTAATTAAAATTATTGGTGCCTCCAAATTTGGATATAATCAACATGTTTTTCTTTTTTTTTTTTTTTACGTATTTATTTATGTACGTATTTGTTTATGAATATTAATTTTGAAAGGTATATACGTGAGACAAAATCTACTAAATTAATCTTAATCTATTTCTTTTAAATACCCTACTATAAGCATATCGCGGTCTAATTTTATAATACCTCGGGAGCTAATGAAACTATTTTAGTAAAATTGAACTGTCTCAATTCTCGGGCAATCGCACCAAAAACTCGAGTTCCTTTTGGATTTCCTTCTTGATCAATCACAACTGCAGCATTGTCATCATATCGTATTATCATACCGTTGTCACGTTTAAGTTCTTTACAAGTACGAACAATTACAGCTCTGACCACTTCTGATCTTTCTAGAGGCATGTTTGGAACTGCGTCTTTGATCACAGCAACAATAACGTCACCAATATGAGCATATCGACGATTGCTAGCTCCTATGATTCGAATACACATCAATTTTCGAGCCCCGCTGTTATCTGCTACATTCAAATAGGTCTGAGGTTGAATCATATCATTTTTTTATCTGTTTTTTACAATACAAAGGTCGAAGAAAAAAAAGAAATATTTTTTGTCAAAAAAAAAAAGAAACCTGCACCCGCGATTTTTAAGGCCTATTTCTTTTTTATCCCGAAATGATGAATTGAGCTCGTATAGGCATTTTGGACGCTGCTATTGAAATAGCCCTTCTGGCTATATTTTCTGTTACTCCACCCATTTCATAAAGGATTCGACCTGGTTTAACAACAGCTACCCAATATTCGGGAGAGCCTTTACCTGAACCCATACGTGTTTCTGCGGGTCTTACTGTAACCGGTTTATCCGGAAATATACGGACCCATATTTTTCCACCGCGACGTGCATTTCGTGTCATTGCTCGTCGACCTGCTTCTATTTGTCTAGATGTGATCCAAGCGGGTTCAAGTGCCTGAAGAGCGTATTTACCAAAACAAATAGTATTACCTCGAGAGGATATTCCCTTCATTCTTCCTCTATGTTGTTTACGGAATCTGGTTCTTTTGGGGTTATAGTTGATGGTTTGTTTTGAATTCCATCTCTACTACAGAACCGGACGTGAGAGTTTCTTCTCATCCAGCTCCTCGCGAATAAAATCAATTCAAATTAAAGATTTTGAATTCAATTCAGATATAATATAATTTGAATTAAGATATACATATATTTAAGTAAGTAATATACGTAAGTAATATACTGAATCATAGATTTCATTTAATCTAGATCAAATCTATTATATATAAATTTGTATATCTTGTTTGTATTTGTATAGATAACTAATAACTAAATATATAAAATAACTCTTTTTTCTTATATTTATCTATTTTAGAATGTTAAAACGAATCTTTCTTTTGTTTTATTCTTTATCGTATTGGATTGACCCAAATTTAGCAATCCAAGAAAATAAAGTTTTCGCGGGCGAATATTTACTCTTTCCATTTCTATTTCAGTTCTATCATTAGTTCATAACTTTTCCGAATAGATGAATTGGTCTCTGGCCGGTTCCGCCATCCCGATCAATGAATCATTCGAATGAATTTTCACTAGAATCTTTTGAATTCACAGGTTCCATCGTTCCCATCGCTTCTTACTTAATGATTAGGTCTGAATTATACAATGGAGCTATTAGTTCTTGAGTCAATATTCTTAGTCTTTATTGGCTCGAAGCTCTTTATTTTTTGTTCGATGAGCAGATCCGTTTAATGAGGAATCTGTATTGATGCTTTATTACACAGATTTTTTCTGAGATGACTCATAGACCTTACATATTGGAATTATATATCATTAATATACTTTTTCTTTCTTTCTCTCATCCTTCCTTTTATCCATACCCTTTCTTTTTTATTTCGATTGACGACTTATAAGCAGAATTTTTTAATAAAAAAAGATTTCAGTTGCTACAACAATATGAACAATATATCATATCTTGACTGGTTCTTTGGATCCAGATAATACGAAGTGATGAGTTGGTTATTACTTCTATAGTTATAGTTATTTGTTTATACTATGGGGCTTATTTTTATACTAACCCTAAAAAACCAACGAGTCACACACTAAGCATAGCAATTTTATTAAAAGATTAATTTAATTTTTATTAAACCCTATAGAATTATAATTGTTCATTTTTTATTGAACAGAAAAGAAAAAGAAGAAACGAATTTATTCTTTTTTGTTCCATCGCTGGATAGAATGCAAAAGGAAATTCAGGTTTATTATTCCCCGTCTATAAATATCCAAATTTTGATGCCTAATACCCCATAGATTGTTCGAACTGTATAGGAACAATAATCAATTTTAGCTCGAATGGTTTGTAGTGGAACCCTACCTTCTCTGATCCATTCAACACGCGCAATTTCTTTTCCGTCGATACGTCCTGCAATTTGCACTTGAATTCCCTTTGTATCCGCTTGTTCAGTTAATTCTATAGCCTTTTTCATTGCTTTGCGAAAAGAAACTCTATTTTGTAATTGGCCAGCTATAAATTCTGCAAGAATATTAGGGTTTCCATAAGGTTTTTCAATTCGTGTGATAGCAATGTTAAGTTTTCGATTTACAGAATTAATTTCTTTTTGTAAATTCATCTGTAATTCTTCGATTCCTCGGGGTCGACTTTCTATTAGTATTTTTGGAAATCCCATATAGATTATGATTTGGATCAGGTCGATTCGTTTTTGAATCTCTATACGTGCAATTC